TCTTTAGAACTGTATTATTATACACCACATTTTTATTCTGCCAATTGAACACAATCAAGTCTAATCTGATATAACGAAAAAAAAAAAGAAAATGGGTAGAAAAACTTATTAGATATCACTCAATTGACTTCGGTATCTAATAAGTTCTACCTACTATTGGATTTGAACCAATGACTCCCGCCGTATGAAAGCAATACTCTAACCACTGAGTTAAGTAGGTTATTTATCACCAAAAAAGGACCCATCACTTATAGGATTATAAGTGGAATATTATTTCTAAGCAATACCAATCTGTTAACAGTAGACGGATCAGAGAGCTATCATGTGGGATTATGGAATATCCATCTTGACAAGAAATTATCCATATGTTAATATATCTATGACAAGGGCTATAGCTCAGTTAGGTAGAGCACCTCGTTTACACGTGCGTCAATGCTTTTCAAGGGAGCCCATTATGCAATAAACATAATTGATCTTATTGACAAATCGATGTCTTACTCCATAGATTCGAGGGAACAAGAGAACAATAGCCGGACAAATATTGGGTTCGGTCCGATTCAGGTGCGAATTCAGGTGCCAAATCAAATAGAACCCACCATTGATTTGATAGTTGATAAGGTAAATACCCAGTCCATTCAATGCTAGGCATAATGAGTATAAGGGCCTCAAAATAACCTTTTTTCGTCCTATGAACTTTAAGGTGTATGAAGTCTCATATTCGACTCTTGCAGCGTAGCGATAGAGAATCCATCTAACTTAGTTTGATCTAGGCCGAAGGCAGACCTAAGTCAAGGTAACCCTTCTTTGAAACACTTTGGTATTGCTCCTAGATCAGAATACAAATGATGAATCAGAGCACATGGAGCCATCTCATTATTTTCCTGTAAAGAAAAATATGGTGGACTAACTGATCTTTACATCAGTTTATGAAAGAGCCCAATGCAACAAAATGCATGTTGGGTCTTTGAAACAGTTCGAATCATTTCGATAATAATCAGTTTGATCTGTTTTACCGAGAAGGTCTACGGTTCGAGTCCGTATAGCCCTAATACATTCTATTTTCGTTTTAGTATAGTTTTCATTTCCTCATTAGTACTTGTTTATAGACTAGCCGGTTGGTTGGTCCAAAAGTATTACCATATGTTCATGTAAATACATAGGGACATGCAAATAAAAACAATAAATAAAAAACAATAATTCATTCCAATAGATCTAATCAGTATTTGTAAAATCTCGGATAAAATACTCATCTTCCTTCATTAATCTTCGTGGATGGATTACATATCATATGACCTTTTTCCTCTTTTCCTGTCCATGATTAAAGAGTTAGTGATACATTTTTGCGTTGGTATATCGAATCCGGTCAATTTATGAAGTGAGAATCATGACATGATTCTGTCTAAAAACTTCAACAGTCACATAGATCTAGGACCTATTCTTGTATTTGTTTTGTGGAGTCGCCTGACTAATCGCTTTTTGGCAGAACAACAACCCCAATTGATTGATTCAGAGATAATGCAGAGATAATGAATTGGTCCTAAATGTATCAATTTCCTTCTTCTATATTCTATGAGTTGAGTTGGTTTTGGGATTTGGTCTGTCAAATCATTCGATAATGTCTAATTCTTTCTATTAGAAGTATCTTTCTTATGTAGATTAGATAATTTACGATTCCGTCTATTTATTATACCACTCTGTGGTATGTTTCATTGTGTAATGTAGGTTTGCTGTAAAACAAACCTTTTTCTTGTAGTGAAATCCAACCCATCGGGTGGTCTTACTATTACTAAGTGTTATTGCCGTAACAAAACAAACAAGTATTTTGGTTCATTCCAAATCGCGATCTTTCTTTAGTACTCGAGATTGGTCTGAAATGGAATGACTCTTTTTTTTTTCATTCTAACTCTAATGAAATAACTCGATTCTTTTTATTTTATTTCTGAGAGGGTCAGTCGGTATAGTACAAGAAAAAAGTTTCGAATTTTTTTGTATTTTGTATAGAAAGATATGAGTTGTTATATGTAAACTCGCAACTCAACGGATTGAATCAAATCAATTAAGGAAAATAGAAATGAAATCCAGGATAAGGAAAGGAGAAAAAATAGAATCGTTCGTTCGGTGCTTTAGATTATGTTTATGTAATGTATTCGTATCAAATCAATAGAAGCAATGATCCTATACACAGATATTAATGAAAAAAAAATACTGCGAAAAGAATATGCTCGAAATCCCTAGATATTTTACCCCATATGACTACTGAAATTTTTTCAGTTTTGAAATTTTTTTTATTTCTATATTTCTATATTATTCTATATTTCTATATTAATTATATATATTATTAATTATATAAATTATATATATTAATTATATTTTTATTTATATTAATTATATTTTTATTTATATTAATTATATTTTTATTTATTTATATTTATATTAATTATATTTTTATTTTCTTTTTTTTTTTTTATTTTTTATTTTCTATATGTTTTTATTATATGTT